AAAAATAATAATTAAAGCATTAAGTGGATGCCTTGGCATTAATTTTGATTTTAGGACGTAAAAAATGCGAAAAGCTATATTAAATTATATTTTATTTTGAAATATAGATTTCCTAAAGAAAACTTTTTCTTTGTGAAAATTTGAAAAACAGTGAATTGAAATATCTAAGTAACTGTATAAAAAATCAAACGAGATTCCGTAAGTAATGACGAATGAAAATGGAAATTAGGTATATAAAAATAAAATAAATTATTTGAAAAATTTTGAAAAATTTACTTAAAAAGGTGAAAGTCCTGTAGAATGATTTTTATTTTTATTATAGTAAAAAAAGGTATGTGTAATCTTTTTTGAAAATTGGGGGACCACCCTCAAAACCTATAAAGAATTAATGATCGATAGTGAACAAGTACTGTAAAGGAAAGGTGAAAAAGAACTTGTGAGTTTGAAATAATTCTGAAACTTAATGTTAACAATCAATTGGAACTTTTATAAAAAGTAACAGTGTACCTTTTGCATAATGGGCCAGCAAGTTTATTTTTATAGCAAGCTTAATTTAATAAAGTAGGCGTAGATAATTCAAGTTTTAAAAAACTAAAATAGTTATAAAAATAAGACCCGAAACCGAGTGATCTAACCATGAACAGATTGAAAAATAGGTAAAACTATTTGGAGGATCGAACTCACATATGTGGCAAAATATGGAGATGATTTGTGGTTAGGAGTGAAAGGCTAATCAAACTCGGAGATAGCTGGTTTTCCGCGAAATCTATTGAAGTAGAGCATTTAAAATCTTTTTTTGGGGTAGAGCACTCATTGAGCTAGGGGGTGTAAAAACTTACTGAATTCTTGGAAACTCCGAATACAAAAAAACGTAATTTAAATAGACAGACATTAGGCGCTAAGGTCTATTGTCAAGAGGGAAACAGCCCAGATTGATCGCTAAGGTCTCTAAATAATATTCTAAGTGAAAAAGGAAGTGAAAAAATTATTACAACCAGTAGGTAGGCTTGGAAGCAGCCATCCTTTAAAGAAAGCGTAATAGCTCATTGGTCTAGTTTTTTTGCGCCTAAAATGTATCGAGACTTAAGAAATTTACCGAAGCGGCAAGTTTTATTTTTAAAATAAAACGGTAGCGGAACATTCTGTATGTTAATAAAGATATATTGTGAAATATATTGGAGATATCAGAAAAGAAAATGCTGGCATTAGTAACAAAAAATAATGATTAATAATCGTTATCACCGTAAATCCAAGGGTTTCTATGTTAAAATGTATTTCATAGAGTGAAACGGCCCCTAAGAAAGATTTGACGAAAGCAAATTTTGATGGGATAATTTTTAAATTAAATTTTTTAAAAAAAGTGACAAAAATTTTAAATTTTTCAGGAAAGAGCTTTTTTAAATTAAAAACCGTACCCTAAACCGACACAGGTGGATAGGTCGAGTAGACTAAGGTGAATGAGAGAACTATATTGAAGGAACTCGGCAAAATGACTTTGTAACTTCGGGATAAAAAGTACCTAATTATTAAAATAATTAGGTGTCACAAAATAGGGGGTTGCGACTGTTTAATAAAAACTTAGGACTCTGCTAAATGGTAACATGATGTATAGGGTCTGACACCTGCCCGGTGCTGGAAGATTAATAGGAGATGTTTACGCATTAAATGGAAGTCCCAGTAAACGGCGGCCGTAACTCTGACGGTCCTAAGGTAGCGAAATTCCTTGTCGGGTAAGTTCCGACCTGCATGAATGGTGTAACGACATCCCCGCTGTCTCCAATATAGACTCAGTGAATTTGAATTATCCGTGAAGATGCGGATTCTCTATAGTTAGACGGAAAGACCCCGTGAACCTTTACTACATCTTTATATTGTTATTTTATCTAATATGTGTAGCATAAGTGGGAATTGTTTAGATCTTTACGCTAGTAAATTATTTAGATAATCTTGAAATACCACTCTTATTAAAATAAATAACTAATATTTTTAAAATAGACAGTGTATGGTTGGTAGTTTGACTGGGGCGGTCACCTCCTAAAGAGTAACGGAGGTGTACAAAGGTAAGCTCAAATTGGATTATAGTATCAATTGTAGAGCATAATGGTAAAAGCTTGCTTGACTGTAAGATAGACATATCAAACAGGGACGAAAGTCGGTCATAGTGATCCGATAATTCTTTGTGGAAAGATTATCGCTCAACGGATAAAAGGTACTCCGGGGATAACAGGCTGATGACTCCTAAGAGCTCCTATCGACGGAGTCGTTTGGCACCTCGATGTCGACTCATCACATCCTGGAGCTGAAGAAGGTTCCAAGGGTTCGGCTGTTCGCCGATTAAAGTGGTACGTGAGTTGGGTTTAGAACGTCGTGAGACAGTTTGGTTCCTATCTTCTATAGATATTTTGAAAAATGCAAGAATCTAACTCTAGTACGAGAGGACCGAGAAGGGTAAATCTCTGGTGTATCGGTTGTTTAAAATTTAATTATTTATATTTAACAATTATTTATATTTATTAATAAGGCATCGCCGAGTAGCTAAATTTATTTTGGATAATTACTGAAAGCATCTAAGTAAGAAACCATTCTTAAAAATTTTTCATATAAAAACTGTAAAAGACTATTACATTAATAGGTTTTAAGTGTACGTATTGTAAAATATTCAGCTTAAAAATACTAAAAGTTTAAAAAAAAAAAATAATTATTTCTTTGTAGCTCAATGGTAGAGCAAATGGCTGTTAACCATTAGGTTATAGGTTCAAATCCTATCAAAGAAGTTTTATATTTTAGGTCGAATAGCCAAGTTAGGTTTAAGGCAGTAGTTTGCTAAACTATCAGTTAATTTATTAACTCGTGGGTTCAAATCCCACTTCGACTTATTTTAATGATGATGTAGTTTAATGGTAGAACGTGGGAATCATAATCCTAATGTTGTAGGTTCAAATCCTACCATCATTATCTTTAAACGGAAGGTAGCATAGTCTGGCTAATGCATCTGTTTTGGGAACAGAAGATCAAAGGTTCAAATCCTTTTCTTCCGAGAGGATGAGATAGAGTAATAGGTTAACTTATCAGGCTCATAATCTGAAGATGTAGGTTCAAGTCCTACTCTCATCATTTTTATTATAAATTATGATTCAAATTCAAACTAAATTAAAAGTAAATGATAATAGTGGTATAAAAATAGGACAATGTATTAAAATATATAAAAAAAAAGTTGGTAAAATTGGTGATATAATTTTGATTTCTGCTAAAAAATTACGTTTAAATCAAAAAAAAAAAATTAAAATAGTTAAAGGTGATTTATTTAAAGCTTTCATTATTCAGACAACTTACCAAAAAAAAAGTACAATTGGTAATATGATTAAATTTGATAAAAATTGTATTATTATTTTAAATAATCAAAATAAACCTTTAGGAACTCGTATATTCGGTCCAATTACTTCTGAATTTAGAAAACAAAAAAATTTTAAAATATTATCATTAGCTTCTAATATTTTATAAAATTAATCCATGCAAAAAAATTTACAAAATCATTATCAAAATGTTACAATATACGATCTTATAACAAAATTAACTTATAAAAATATATTTGAAATACCTCAAATAACTAAAATTTGTTTAAATATAGGTTTTAAAGATGCTAATTTTGAAAAAAAAAAATTAATTAATATTATTCTACTTTTAAAATTAATAACAAATCAAAAACCTAATATAACAAAATCGAAAAAAAATAATATTTTTTTAAAAATTAAAAAAAATTCAATTATTGGTTGTAAAATTACTTTAAGAAAAAAAAATATTTTTTTTTTTTTAGAAAAACTTTTAATTTTTGTTTTACCAAATTCAGAAAATATAAATTTTAATTTAGAAAATAAAAATATTTTAAATTTTCAAATTTCAAATATTTTATATTTTTTTGAATTAAAAACTGAATTTTTAAAATTTAGAAATATACCTTCAATTGATGTTTCAATACATACTAATGTAAAAATAAATCAAGAATTATTTTTATTATTAAATTCTATTTTTATTATTAAAAAATAAATTTTTGCAAAAATAGCTCAACGGTAGAGTTTAACCTTGCCAAGGTTAATGTTGGGGGTTCGAATCCCCTTTTTTGCTTTTTCTAAAAATGGACCCAAAGGCAGTATTTGGTATTTCCAAATTATTAAATAGGGGATGATAATGTATTGACATTTTTAAAAATAATTAAAATGTGATTATAGATTAATTGGTAAATCCTTTATCTTCCAAGTAAATATTATGGGTTCAAGTCCCATTAATCACAAAAATTATAATATTTTTATGTTGTTTTTTGCTATTAAAATTGAAAAAAACCTTTATTACGTGAAAAAGTTGACCAATTATAAAATGCTTAACATTTTTTAAAAATGTATATGAGTGGATTTGGAAAACTGTACAGATACAAAAACCTTTAAAACATGTCAAAAATATTTATGAAAATCCCTACGATAGATAAAAATAATTAAATTATTTATATTTTATACAATGGACGCGTGGTGCAAATAATAATTAATTAAAAAATTGTCTTAAAATTTTAATTCATCAAATTGAAAAAGATTTTAAAAATATTAAAAAATATATGTTGTATAAGTAATATTTATTTAAAGGAGAAATGGCTGAGTGGTTAAAAGCGGCAGACTGTAAATTTGTTGAAGTATTTTCTACGTAGGTTCAAATCCTACTTTCTCCAAATAATAAATAAACAATGACAGATTAGGCAGTAGCTATCGATGAATTGACCCGTTATGATGAGCCTTTATATAGAGTATAAAAATCTAAATATTCAATTAAATAGAATTTGAAAATGAATTATACAAGCATACGGTAAATTTTAATTAATTGTATACTTTTAATAATTTTAAAAAAGTACAAAAAGGGTGAACGTAAATTAGCATATTTAATTAATATTTTTGCATCAAATCTTTGTTTAAAAAATTTAGATACTATTATTGTACATCCCCACCAATTTATATGAATAATACCTTTAAAATTATTTTAGCAGATCCTTTATTTAATGAATGTAAAATTTAAAAATTTTTTTATCCTTTAAGACAATACTTAATATAAGAATGTTATATTTTTAATGTACAAAATATTGTTTTTTTAAAAAATTAATATTAAATAATTAATATAATAACTAAATAGAGTTTGATCCTGGCTCAGAATAAATGCTATCGGTATGCTTAACACATGCAAGTTGAATGTTTTTAAAACATAGCGAACGGGTGAGTAACACGTGAATTATCTACCTTTTAATTCAGAATAATTATTTTAATAAAAATACTGAATAAATAAATTAAAGTTTTAATAACGTTAAAAGATGAGTTTGCGTAAGATTATGGTAGTTGGTAGTATAATAGACTACCAAGCCTATTATCTTTAGCTGGTTTGAAAGAATGATCAGCCACATTGGGACTGAGACACGGCCCAAACTTTTTTAAAGGCAGCAGTGGGGAATTTTGGACAATGAGCGAAAGCTTGATCCAGCAATACCGAGTGAGTGAAGAAGGCTAATTAGGTTGTAAAACTCTTTCATTAAGGAGGAAAATGACATTACTTAAAAAAGAAGTTCCGGCTAATACCCGTGCCAGCAGCCGCGGTAATACGGGAGGAGCGAGCATTATTCGGAATGATTAGGCGTAAAGGGTTTGTAGGTGGTTTTTTAAGTTGAAAGAAACATATTAGAGCTCAACTTTATAAATTTTTTCAAAACTGATAAACTTGAGTATAAATAGAGGATAATGGAATTTCTATTGGAGTGATAAAATACGTTGATAATAGAAGGAAGACCTAAGGCGAAGGCAATTATCTGGGTATATACTGACACTGAGAAACGAAAGCTTGGGTAGCGAACGGGATTAGAGACCCCGGTAGTCCATGCTGTAAACGATGAGTGCTAATATTTAGAATTTTTAGATGTAATAGCTAACGCGTTAAGCACTCCGCCTGAAAAGTATAATCGCAAGATTGAAATTCAAAGGAATTGACGGGAGTCTACACAAGCGGTGGAGCATGTGGTTTAATTCGATAATACGCGCAGAACCTTACCAACTCTTGCTAATTTTAATATAAAATTTTCTATTAAAAACAGGCGTTGCATGGCTGTCGTCAGCTCGTGTTGTGAAATGTTTGGTTAAATCCTTTAACGGGCGCAACCCTTGTTATTAGTTGCTAGTTTATTATAAAAAATAAAAGCACTCTAATAAAAAAATTAATGACAGGTTAATGGAAGGTGGGGATGACGTCAAGTCTTCATGGCCCTTATGAGTTGGGCTACACACGTGCTACAATGATAATCACAATGAGAAGCAATAATAATTTAAAGTTGGAGCAAATCTTTAAAAATTATCTTAGTTCGGATTAAGGGCTGAAACTCGCCCTTATGAAGTTGGAATCGCTAGTAATCGCAGAACAGCATGCTGCGGTGAATATGTTACTGGACTTTGTACACACCGCCCGTCACATCAGGGAAGTTGATTGTTTTTAAAATAATTTCTACTTATTTAATTTTATTAAATAATTATTAAAATTTAATCATTTCTAATAATAATTAAATAATCTAAAATTCCTAAAAAGTAATTAGTAACTTTGATGAAGTCGTAACAAGGTAGTCGTAGGGGAACCTGTGTCTGGAAGAGATCTTTAAACATTCTTAAATTAATCAATCTGTAGGAAAATAGTTTAATTGGTAAAATCGTAGTCTCCAAAATTATTGTTATGGGTTCAAGTCCCATTTTTCCTGTTTTTAAAATAAAATATTGTAAATCAAAAAAATTTTATAAAATCTGAAATTAATTAAATTCAAGTTATAAAAATAAAATTTTATTTAAAATACTTTTTAACAAAAGGGAATTTAAATTTAGATTTATAATATTTTAATAAGTAGATAATTTTTGTAATTATTTATATAAGAATTTATAGAATAATTTAATAAAATTATATAAATTTAAATTTGATAGGATAATTTTTTTTTTTATAAGCATTATTATCAATATTATAAGTTAACTCAGATTGATTAACAATTACTTTATTTAAAGCTATATTATTTTTTATTGTAAAAATAGGCTAATGTTCAATTTTTTGTTAAAAAAGTATCTTCTAAATTTTGAAAATTATTAATAATATTAGGTTTATAACTTAAAATGCTAGCCCTTCTTCAACATTTTCAAGTTGAACATCATTTTATAGCTTTAAACCCGCAAATAATTCCTAATAAAAAATATGATAGTTTTATTCTAGTGTTGTATCAAAACCAGTCATATTTGAATGGTGTACAGGTAAACCAAAATGATGCATAATATTTACTTGTGAATTTACACGATGTTGGTAGTTTAAATTTAAAAATCATGTTGATTCATCTATATTAAAGGGGTTGAATGCCTATTATTGCTTAAACTCGTATCAATGTATATAAATGGGCGTTGAATCAGAGTATTTGCACGATTAAAAATATTTTAAGTCTCAGGTACGTGATAATACGCTTTTATTGTATAATTAATAATCCACTCTATAAGACTTCCGTACATTCAGTATACTTATCTAAACTTTGATTCTTTTTTAAAAATTATAAAATATAAGGTCCATGCAATATGTAGAATTTATAGAAAGTATTAATAGAATAGTTCTAATGATTTTATTTACTTAATTTTGTAAAAAATACATTATTATTTAAATCGTTTTTAATAAATATAAAGCTCAGTTGATAAAGCACCAGACTTTTAATCAGATAGTCTTGGGTTTAAATCCCAATATACTTATTTGGTGTATATATTTCTACACGTAGAAAGTATATTTTGAAAATATAAAATTATAGGTTCGAGTACGATTATTCCAACAGTATTAGATTTAAAAATCAATAAAAGAACAAGATCGAAAAAAAAAAAGAATCCTCCTTTAATAAAATTTATATATATATTTTTAATGCCAAACTTAATTACGATTGTTTTCTTGGTTTCGATAAATGTTTTTTTTTAACTAAATATTTTTATAATTTTAATTAAGATTTCGTCAAATTTTACAGTATCTATTACAAAATTTCTATTTAATCTAAAAAATTTATGTATTTCATACAAAACATATAAATTATTTTTATTTTGAGGTTCATCAAGTAATTTTTGAACAGTCTTAAAGATGTCTTTATATAAATCCCAATTTACAACATTTTGCAATTCATCCAATAATGTACCCAATAGTTTTATATCCGTATCTATGGGATAGAATATATATAAACCGAACAGGATCATAAATGAAACGCCAATTATTTTAAAATAGGAAAAATTGGTTGATTTATTAGGTTGTTGTTGAATGTTTTCATCTTTTTTTAACTCGTCTTCGTCGATTATCTCTTCGAAAAATAGTAATAAAAAGATTTTAAAAATTAAATTTTTTAAAAACTCCATTAATTTTTTTTTATTAATTTTAAAATAAATATTTTAATCTTAAAATATTTATTTATAATTATAAATTAATTATTATAACGTATTAAATAAGCTTCAAATTTACCTAAAAATGGTATAATTATTATAAAAAAAAAAAAATAATAAATCATACTAACAATACCAATTTCAGTATAAGGATATTCAACGGGACATTGTCCCACCCAACCTAATAATAAGAAAGCTATAACTAATAACCAATAACATACTTTAAATATTGGTCTAAAAGCTGTACTTCTAATTTCTGATGAATTAGTAAAAGGTATTGTTAATAAAACAACTAATGAACCAAACATTGCTATAACACCACCAATTTTATTAGGAATTGATCTTAAAATTGCATAAAAAGGTAAAAAATACCATTCAGGTACAATATGTAAAGGTGTTTTCATTGGATTTGCTTCAATATAATTATCAGGATGACCTAATGTATTTGGATAATAGAAAATAAATATAAAAAATATTAAAAATAATACCATTAAACCAAATAAATCTTTTGTATAAAAATAAGGATAAAAGGGAATATTTTCAGTTTTTAATGTAATACCTAATGGATTATTTGAACCAACTTCATGTAATAAAATTAAATGTATTAAAACTGCACCCACAATTACAAAAGGAAAAGTAAAATGTAAACTAAAAAAACGATTTAATGTTGGATTATCTACAGCAAATCCACCCCATAACCAATCTACAATATCTTTACCTATTAAAGGTATAGCTGAAAATAAATTAGTAATAACAGTTGCACCCCAGAAACTCATTTGTCCCCAAGGTAAAACATATCCCATAAAAGCAGTTGCCATCATTAAAATAAAAATAATAACACCTGAACACCATAAAGCTTCACGAGGTGTAATATATGATCCATAGTACAAACCTCTAAAAATATGAACATAAACAACAATAAAAAAAAAAGAAGCACCGTTTGCATGTGTATATCGAATTAACCAACCGTTATTAACATCTCGCATAATATGTTCAACACTGTTAAAAGCTAAATCAATATGTGGTGTATAATGCATAGCTAAAAAAATACCTGTTAAAATTTGTACTACTAACATAATACCGGCTAACGAACCAAATCCAAAAAAATAATTTAAATTAATAGGTGTAGGATAATCTATTAAATGATTATTTAAAACAGCAAATAAAGATTTTTTATTCCATCGCATAGTTTGAAATAAAAATAAACCTGAAAACAATAATAATTATTAAAAAAGAAATTTATGTATTTATTTTTTTATCCCAAGGATTATTATATTCAAATAATCTATATTGTTGTGATAAATTAATAGGTTCATAAACTACTCTTTTTTTTAATTCGTTATAAAATACTTCTAAAAAGCCACTTAATGGGAAATCTTTACGTAAAGGATGACCTTCAAAACCATAATCAGTTAATATTCTTCTTAAATCCGGATGATTAAGAAAAAAAATACCAAACATATCCCAAACCTCTCTTTCACACCAATTTGCTGCTTTATAAATATTAATAATTGAATCTACAGGTTGTAATTCATTAATATTAATTTTTATTTTTAAACGACTATTAAAACGAATACTTAATAAATTATAAATTATTTCAAAACGTTTTTCTTTATTAACATAATCTACTACACAAATATCAGATAATATTTTAAATTGACTATTTGTATGATTTTTAATAAAAAATAATATAGGAATTAATTTATTAGTAGAAATATTAATACATAGTTCATTTTTATATAAAGTATAATTTATAATAGGTAAAATTTGCAATAAATATTGACTAAATTTTTTTAAAATTTTCATAAATTAAAAATTATAATATATTTTATTATATTATTAATATAATAAATATTAATAATATAATAAAATATATTATAACCCTATTTAAGTACCTATATATTTTATAATATAATAAAAATTAAATTAATTTTTATTATATTGAACAGGATTTAATTTTAAAAAGCAAATAAAATTAAAAAAGCCATCATTAAACAAAATAAAGCAATTGCTTCAGTTAATGCAAAACCTAAAATAGCAGTTCTCATTAATTCTTGTTGTAAAGAAGGATTTCTTGAAATACCTATAACTAAAGAACCGAAAACATTACCGATACCGATACCAGCACCTGCTAATCCTAAAGTAGCTAATCCTGCACCTAAAAATTTAGAAGCTTGTAATAACATAAGTTAATTATTAAATTTTTTTATTATTTAAAATATCTTAAAGAATATATTTTTTTAATAAAATTAAAAATGAAAAATATCTATATAGAAAATTAAAAATAAATTAATAAATTTTTTAAATATACTTAATAATATAAATTTTCTATAATTATTAAAATATAAAAAAAAAATTAATTATAATTTAATATTAATTAGCGTTTTTAATTACTAACTTAAAAAAGTAAATTAAATATTATATTTTAAATAATTATAATATTTAATTTGAATAAAAATAAAATAAATAAAATATTTTCTAACTTTACCAATATTAGAATATGTTAATTCGATGGCAGTGTTAAAAATCATTTAAAAAATTTATTTAAAACATGTTGAAATAAATTTAGCTTTTATAAAAAAAAATATATATAAATAAACTAAACTTATTATTAAAATTAAAGAAATAATTAACCAAAAATGAATTTTATCTAATACTAAAAAATATTTATATTTATATATTTTAATAGTCTGTAAATAAAACCCAGTAAATACCTAAAAACGAATTAAACATAGCTATACTTATATTACATATTATAAACAGTTAGCCTAAAAAATAATCAATAAATTTAATTTGTTTTATTTTTTTTTTTTTAAATCGTCTAGAATAGCATTTTGAGTTTCAATATTAATTAAAGTTTTAGTAACTAAATTCGAAGTTTCTTTTTGAAAATCTTGTTTAGTAGATTGTAAAAATTTTAATCTTAAGGAATTATCGCAATTTTCAATTACCTCCCCACTTGAAAGTTCAGGATATTTTTTTAGAATTAAATTATAATTTCTATCTATCTCAAGAGATTTTTTAGGTATTTCCTGAATCATTAATTCTTCTACTACCTTTAATCTAGCTGGAGAAGAATCTGCCGTAAAAGCACGTAACGAGTCATCAAATTTATTTGAGGACTCCATGTAAACAAAAATATATTTACTTAGAACATGATTTATTTCTTTATTATCTATTTCATTTGCAGTTAATACAACTTTTGCATATGGATAAATATGTGGATTAAAACTCTTTGGAATATTTGTATTATAACCAATATTTGTAAAAAGATAAACAGGGTCGGGTTGACACAATACGACAGAATTACCGTAAAAAACTGAAAAATAACAAAATACCAATACTAAAAAAGAATACAATAACAATAATTTCATATCTCGTTGTAAAATAAAAAATGGATGATATTGTAAGAAAAACATTAAAAGGTATAGACGATATATACCTAAAACTAAAAATATAATAATTTGAAAAAAATTTATTAAATTTTCACCAATTATTATAAAAATTACTAAATAACCTATAGAAAATATGAAAATTTTTATATTATTAGTCATAGATTAAAAATTGAAAATATTTACTTCTTAAACATATTTTTTTCTAGAAAGATGGCTTTTTTTTTTTAATTAATTTATTATATTTATAAAAAAGATAATAAATTAATTTTCAATTTTTTTACCGTGTATTAAAGTTACATATACGATATAAAAAAAGAAAATAGCGGAAAAAAATGAAATATAAGAACCAAAACTACTTATAGCATTCCAACCGCTCATTGCATCAGGAAAATCTGGAATTCTTCTAGGCATTCCGGATAATCCTAAAAAATGCATTGGGAAAAATGTAATATTTACTCCTATAAAGAATAACCAGAAATGAATTTGACCTAATACTTCAGGATATTTACGCCCAGATATCTTACCAATCCAAAAATAAAATCCAGTAAAAATACCAAAAACAGCACCCATTGATAAAACATAATGAAAATGTCCTACAATATAATAAGTATCATGTAAAGCAATATCTAAACCTGAATTAGACATAACTACACCTGTAACACCACCCATAACGAATAATAAAATAAAACCTAAAACAAATAATAAAGGTGTTTCAAATTTTAAAGAACCTCCCCATAAAGTAGCTAACCAACTAAATATTTTAATACCCGTTGGAACAGCGATAATCATGGTAGCCGCGGAAAAATATGCTCGAGTATCAACATCTAAACCTACAGTAAACATATGATGTGCCCAAACAATTGAACCTAATAAACCTATAGATAACATAGCATAAACCATACCTAAATAACCAAAAACATTTTTTTTTGCAAAAGCTGCAGCAACTTGACTTATAATACCAAATGCTGGTAAAATTAAAATATAAACTTCAGGGTGACCGAAAAACCAAAATAAATGTTGATATAATACTGGATCACCTCCACCTGAAGGGTCATAAAAAGATGTATTAAAATTTCTATCAGTTAATAACATTGTAATTGCACCCGCTAAAACAGGTAAAGTTAATAATAATAAAAAAGCGGTAATTAATACAGACCATACAAATAAAGGTAATCGATGAAAACTTAAACCTGGAGCTCTCATATTATAAATTGTTGAAATAAAATTAATAGCACCTAATAAAGATGAAATCCCTGATAAATGTAAACTAAAAATTGCTAAATCTACTGAAGGTCCTGAGTGTGCTTGAACACTAGATAATGGTGGATATACTGTCCAACCTGTACCAGCACCTGATTCAACTAAGGCTGATGAAACTAATAATAATAATGAAGGTGGTAATAACCAAAAACTAATATTATTCATACGTGGAAAAGCCATATCTGGAGCCCCAATCATTAAAGGAACAAACCAATTACCAAATCCACCTATTAAGGCAGGCATAACTAAAAAGAATACCATAATAAAAGCATGTGCAGTAACAATTACATTATATAATTGATGATTCCCCATTAAAATTTGATTACCCGGTTGTGCAAGTTCCATTCTAATTAAAAGTGAAAATGTTGTACCAACAATACCAGAAAAGGCACTAAAAATTAAATATAAAGTACCAATATCTTTATGGTTTGTTGAAAAAAGCCATCTTGTTGACCATTTATTTATATTTTGAAAATTCATATTTGAATATTTTTTAAATTCAATTAAATGCAAAATTATATAATTTTTTTTTTAATTAAAAAAAGCGTTGGTTTTTTTAATTTTATCATTTTAAAAATTTTATTTTTATTTGTTAAAAAATTGTTTAATTTTATAGATTACTTGTTTAATATCAGTAAATAATAATAATATTAAAAATATTGTACTAATTATTTTAAATATCATAATTTTAATTTAAGCATTAAAATCGAAATTGATTTTATTTTTTAACCAAGTTAAATAATCTTCTAATGAAACAGCTTCTACAACAATCGGCATAAATCCATGATTTACTCCACAAATTTCACTACATTGTCCGTAGAAAACACCTTCTCGTTTAATAAACATTGATGTTTGATTTAAACGGCCTGGACAAGCATCCAATTTTATACCTAATGAAGGAATAGCCCATGAATGTAAAACATCCGAAGCAGTAATTAATACACGAATATGACTATTTGTAGGTACTACCACACGATTATCTACTTCTAATACTCTAAATTGACCTATTGCTAAATCATCTTCTTGAACCATATAACTATCGAAAATTAAAGGTTCATCTGAAAATTCTAAATTATCGGAATATTCATAACTCCAATACCATTGACTACCAATTACCTTCAAAGTGATAATAGGATCAATTACTTCATCCATTGAATATAATAAAGCAAAAGAAGGTATTGCAACGGTTAATAAAATCAATGCTGGAATAGAAGTCCAAATAATTTCAATAGTAGCACCATGTACAACAGTTGCGGGCACTTTATTTTTTTTTTCATCAAAAAGAGTAATAACTCTAAATAGCATCCAACAAACAAACACAACAATTAATATTAAAAAAAACATTAAATCATGGTGAAAATTAATAATACCTTCCATAACAGGAGTTGCTGGATCTTGAAAACCTAATTGCCAAGGTTCCGCCATATCTAAAAAAGTGAATTGATTTGTTATATAATTCGTTATTGTCATAATAGTATTTAAATTTATTATTTATTTTTTAATATATACAAAAATAAATTGAATCGAAAAATTCAATAGAAAAAATAAAGAATATATTCTTTCTTAAAGACTATATTATTTTCTAAAAGATATTTATTAAAAAAATTAAGTTTTTAATAGTTAATTAAAATATAATTATTTTATTTTTTGGAAATTATTATGACTATAATATATTAAATTAGCTTATAAAGTCCTTTTCCTTTTATTATAATTAGATATCGTTTTTTAAATGTTTTAGTTAATTGTTAATATGAATTGTTTTTAGCTTTATAACTAAAACTATCAAATAAGTTTCTAATGTCTTAATTTTTTTATTTATAATTGTATTTCCGTTTATTAAAGCATTTAACCTAAGGTTTAATCCTTTCGGTACAATATACGAATTCTTTGATATATTATTAATTAATATCATAAAAGGTTCTACCCTAATTAACATTTAAAACTATCGTTTTATCTTTTATTATTGTTGTATTACACTTTTCCGGAGTATTTAACCAATTATCTGTAAATGTGTAATAAATAAACCACTTTTTTGAACTTTTAGGAAGATTGACCTTGAAGACTATTAGCTAAAATTTTTAAAATTAAAACGAAACTCTAAATTAGCTTCTTTATTATATTTTTTAAAATTTGAAACATTATCTTACACTAAAGATTAACATATAGCTGGATTATTTAAATAAATACTTAAAAATAAATAGAAATAATCCTACTTATTACTAATTAAGGTAATATATGTTATAATATATATTAACATCAGTATAATTAAAAAAACTGTTTAAATCTTTTCAAAAAATTATTTTTTTATTTATATTTTAAATAATTGTAATATTTAAAATATAATATTTAATTTGAATAAAAATAACAATAAATTTTGTTTTTAGTCGATAAAATTACCATTCTAAGGCATCACTACACCAAATATAAACAAAACCTATAACTAACTCAACTAAAAATTCAATCATAGTCCAAAAACCCCATGAAAAATTGGAACTTAAAGTTAAAACCCAAGGAAAAACAAAAACAGCTTCTAAATCAAAAATAATAAAAAGAATTGCTACTAAATAAAATTTAACATCAAAAACTTTTCGAGCATCATCATAAGGATTAAACCCACATTCATAAGCTGTTAACTTTTCTAAATCATCTTTTTGTTTAATTAATACAAAAGATAAAATGAAAATTAAAAGTGATAAAAATAAACTTAATATTAAAAATATAAAAATATTTGAATAATTTAATAACATATTTATTAATTTTTTTTAATATAATACGGAAAAAACGGGACTTGAACCCGCGACTTATAGCGTGACAAGCTACCACTCTAACCAACTGAGCTACTTTTCCTTAAATATTATATCTTAATGTAAATTTATAGCATCTCCTATATACATACAAGTTAAAATAGTAAATACATAAGCTTGAATAATAGCTACAGCAATTTCTAAACCAACTAATAATACAATTAAAATTAAAGGTATAAAATGTGCTATAAAAATAAAACTATTAACATTTAACATACTCCAAGCAAAACCTGCAATTACTTTTAATAATGTATGACCTGCCATCATATTAGCAAAAAGTCTAACAGGTAAACTAATTACACGGAAAATATAAGAAATTAATTCAATAGGAACTAATATTGGAACTAATGCTATATTTGCTCCACTTGGTAAAAATAAATTTAAAAATTTTAATTTATATTTTTTAATCCCAATAATATTAAAACCTATATAAATAGTTAATGCTAAAGTAAAGGTAATTATTAAATGACTTGTTACCGTAAAACTATAAGGAACCATTCCTATTAAATTACATAATAAAATAAAAAAAAAAACCACAAAAATTAAAGAAACAAAATGTTTTCCAACTTTACCAATACTAGAATATGTTAATTCGATGGCAGTGTTAAAAATCATTTCAAAAATTTGTTGAAAACGTGTTGGAATAAATTTAGCTTTTATAAAAAAAAATATATATAAATAAACTAAACCTATTATTAAAATTAAAGAAGCGTTGGTAAATATAAAAGGTATTTGAAAAATAGGTAAAATTTCAAATTGTTCTAAAGGACTAAACATAAAATTAATTACCTCCCCACCAGTAAACAGCTACAAATAAAAATAACCAAACAACGTCAACAAAATGCCAATACCATGCTGCAGCTTCAAAACCGAAATGGTGTTGTTTTGTAAAATGATGATTAATTAATCTAATAGTCATTACTATTATAAATATTGTACCTATAATTACATGTAAACCATGTAAACCAGTTAATAAGAAAAAAGTAGTACCATAAATACTATCTGATATAGAAAAAGTATTTTCAATATATTCATATGCTTGAATTAAAGTAAAAAATACTGATAATGAAATTGTAATAATTAAACTTAAAATTGCATTTTTTCTATCACCAAAAACGATGGAGTGATGTGCCCATGTAATTGTTGCACCTGATGATAATAAGATTACGGTATTTAATAAAGGAATACCCCAAGCATTAACTGTGTCAATACCTAAAGGTGGCCATAAAGAACCTATTTCAGGGGTAGGTGCTAAAGCTGAATGAAAAAAAGCCCAGAAAAAACTTATGAAAACTAATAACTCACTAAAAATGAATAAAAGCATACCGTTTCGTAAACCCAATTGAACTTGTTTCGTATGTTGACCTTCATATACAGCTTCTCTAACAATATCACGAAACCATGTATACATAGTTAATATAACAATTAAAAACCCCGTAAAGGCTAAAATATTGCTACCAATATATCCATGTAAATACATTGCCATACCAAAAGCAAAAAAAAATAAACCAAACGAAATAACAAAAGGCCAAGGACTAGGATCCACTAAATGATAAGGATGTTTTTGTGTATTTTGTGTATTTTTAGTAATTTCTTTTAAGAATTTCAAATCATTTTTGAATTGGTCAATATTGTTATCATTTGTGGTAGTTTCTATTTGTAAATTTTTTTTATTAATATAATAATAATTTTTCATAAAATTGTAATGTTTGTAATAATTAATTATTTAATTATAAATAATTTAAATTTAAAATAAATTTAATCAAAGACAAGATTAAATTTTAATTTTTTTATATTTTTATAATATTGTTTTTTTGTATTTATAGTTTTACTTTTATTTTTTGAAGTTTGAATAATTTCATTTGTTATATTTTTTAAATTAGAATTTAAAAGTAACCATGCAATAGATTTTTTTATTTGTTTATCTTCATTTAAAAGCATTAAAAAATAACGATCTTTTTTTTTTTTTTTTTTATTTCTTTTTTTATTAGGAATACTTATTGCTTTTAATTTAGGTAATAAATTATCAATTGATTTAAATAAAATAAAATTTGGTTTTTGTTTTGTAGTTTTTTTTAAATTTATTAAAATATTTTTAAATATATTTTCTGAACAAGTTTTTTTTCCTCGTTTTAATAACATATTTATAAATAATTTTTTAATTTTATACTCTTCGTATTTTAGTTCCATATTTTGATCTAGATGTTTTTCTTGAATAAATACCTAATAAATCATATTTCCCACGAATTACGTGATATTTTACACCGGGCAAATCTTTAACTCTACCACCTCTAACTAAAACAATAGAATGTTCTTGTAATGTATGTCCAATACCGGGTATATAAGTAATTATTGTATATCTACTGGATAAATGTACTTTTGCTACTTTACGCATAGCAGAGTTAGGTTTTTTAGGTGTTGTATTATAAACTCTTAAACATATCCCTTTACGTTGTGGGCATTGTTTTAAAGCTGGACTTTTATTTCTTTTTTTTTTTTCTAAACGTTTTTGTTTTTTTAAAAATAATTGATTAATTGTTGACATATTAGTAATTTAAAAAATAGTTTTTTGAATAATAACGGACTCGAACCGCTAACGTTTTCGGTGTAAACGAAATACTCTACCAATTGAGTTAATTATTCTAATGGGCCTAAGTAGATTTGAACTACTGACTTTACACTTATCAGGCGTATACTCTAACCAACTGAGTTATAGGCCCTTTGAAGTAAAAGGATTCGAACCTTTGATTTTCCGTACCAAAAACGGAGGCCTTACCACTTGGCTATACTTCAAAATATATATGCTTAGAAAGACTCGAACTTTCAATCTGTAGATCCGCAATCTAAGGCTTTATCCAATTAAGCTATAAGCATATTTTTTAATTTTTTTTTATAATTTTTATATTAATTAATGAATTTTTTGAAAAGATTTTTTTAAGTAAAATTAAAAAATTTAATAATTTAAAAATGTTTAAAAATTTTATATCGATTTTAGGTGTATAATTTTTATAAATAAAATGTTCTCTTGATTTTTTATTTACATGTGGAGATTTTAATAAAGTAAAAATTTTTTTTTTATTTTTTACTTGAAATAATCCATTTATTTTAATATTTTTAAAATTATTTAATTTTAATAAATTTTGTTTAAGTTGATTAATTTTTTGAAACGATTTAAAAGTTATTCGTAAAAGATACATAAAATTGTTTTTATAAAAGTTGTCTGGAGGTGGATTTGAACCACCGACACAAAGATTTTCAGTCTTTTACTCTAACCAACTGAGCTATCCAGACATATATATTATATTAATAAAAATAAATAAATTTTATTTAAATTAATTAATATAATATTTGGAAATAAAAATAAAAATAAAACAAATTGTGTACAAATAATTAGTATATTACTTTGAATTTTATTTATTTGTGAAATATACATTTTCCTTAATATTTTTTCAAAAAAAATTATTTTAACAATTTTTAAATAATAAAAAGAACTTAATACACTAATAATAATAGCAAAAAAAACTAAACTAAAATAATTATTTTTAATTGCGGAAAAAAAAATAAATAATTTAGAAAAAAAACCAGCTAATGGTGGTATTCCAGCTAAAGAAAAAATATTTAATATTATTATAATTGCAATTAATTTATTAATAGTATAAATATTAGAAAAATCTGTTAAATATTTAACAGGTTTATGATTAATATTTAAAGATAAATAAGAAGTCCATAAATTAATACTTGTTATTATATATATAATAACATATAATAAAATAAATGGAATATTATTTAACATATTTGAAGTAAATCCTATTAAAATAAAACCTACATGACTTATGGAACTATAAGCTAATAATCTTTTAATTTTTTTTTGTTGTAAAGCAGATAAAGCCCCAATTAACATTGATAAAAATGAAATTATATAAAAAAAGATTTCAAAAAAAAAAGATAAATTAAAAAAAATATCAAAAAATAGACGAATTAAAATACCAATAAAAGCTATTTTAGGTACAATTGCAAAAAAACTTGATATATTATTTGGAGCACCTTCATAAACATCGGGTAACCAAAAATGAAAAGGTGATGCACCTATTTTAAATAAAATACCTACTAAAATAAAAATTAAACCATAAGATAAACTTATTAAAATATTAATATTATCTAAAAAATTAATATTTGATAAAATTAAAAAAATATTATTAAAATTTAATGAACCTGTTATTGCATATATTATGGAAGAACCAAATAATATAAAACCTGAAGCAATAGATCCTAAAATAAAATATTTTAAACCTGCTTCTACAGATAATATTGATTTTTTTTGCATTGATGTTAAGATATAAAAACTTAAACTTTGTAATTCAATTGCTAAATATAATGTTATAAGATGATTTGATGATATTAATAACATTAAACCTAATAAGGAAATTAACATTAAAATATTAATTTCATATGAATTAATTTTTTGTTGTATTAAATATTTTTGTTGTATTAAAAAACAAATAATTGTAGATAAAATTAAAATACTTTTAATAAATTGTGTAAAATTATTAATAATTAAAACTCCATTTAGTATATTGTTTGAGATATTTGTAATATTTAAAGTTAAAATTAAAAGAATTACTAAAAAATATATTATTATAGTAGTTATATTTTTTATAATCAAAATTGTTTGACAATTTGGATTTTTTTTATAAAAAACACCAAATAATAATAAAATTAATAATATAGTTGTTAAAAAAAATTCTGGAATAATAATTTCAAAATTATTATAAAAAATTTCTTGGAAAATCATAAATTATAAAAAGAAATAAATATTTAAAAAATATTTACTTACTATATATGCTATATATTTATAAAAAAAATTAATTTATAAATATTATTTTGATATTCAGGAATATTAAAGTTAAAAATGTCCTTAAAAAAAATTAAAAATTTTTCAATAAATTTTGGTCCACAACATCCAGCAGCTCATGGGGTTTTAAGACTTATTTTAGAATTAAATGGTGAAGTTGTTAAAAAGGCCGATTCTCATATAGGTTTATTACATCGAGGTACTGAAAAATTAATAGAGTATAAAAACTATTTACAAGCATTACCTTATTTTGATAGATTAGATTATGTTTCTATGATGTGTCAAGAACATGCTTATGTTTTAGCTGTTGAAAAATTATTAAATTGTGATATACCTTTACGTGCACAATATATTAGAGTTCTTTTTTCAGAAATTACTCGAATTTTAAATCATTTATTAGCTGTTTGTTGTCATGCTTTAGATGTAGGAGCTATGACACCTTATTTTTGGGGATTTGAAGAACGCGAAAAATTAATGGAATTTTATGAAAGAGTTTCCGGTGCACGTATGCATGCGGCTTATTTCAGACCTGGTGGTGTTAATCAAGATTTGCCTAAAGGATTATTAAATGATATTTATATTTTTTGTGATCAATTTAATACAAGATTAGATGAGATTGAAGAAATGTTAACGAATAATAGAATTTGGAAACAACGATTAGTAGATATTGGTATTATAAGTGCTAAAGATGCTTCAAATTTTGGATTTAGTGGTGTTATGTTACGTGGTTCTGGAATTATGTGGGATTTACGAAAAACACAACCTTATGAAGTTTACGATCAATTAGAATTTGATGTTCCAATAGGTACTAATGGCGATTGTTATGATCGTTATTTAATAAGGATTGAAGAAATGAGACAATCTATTAGAATTATTTTACAGGTATTAAATAAAATTCCTAAAGGTCCTGTTAAATTGGATGATAAAAAAATTTCGAATCCTAATCGGAGTCAAATAAAAAATTCAATGGAAGCTTTAATACATCATTTTAAATATTATTCAGAAAATATTACTGTAAATAGTGGTGAAACTTTTACTGTTATTGAAGCACCTAAAGGTGAATATGGTGTTTATTTAATTTCAGATGGTACAAATAAACCTTATAGATGTAAAATAAAATCACCAGGATTTTTACATTTACAAGCTTTAGATTTTATGGCTAAAAATCATATGATTGCAGATGTTGTAACAATTATCGGTACTTTAGATGTTGTTTTTGGTGAAATTGATAGATAATGTTTATGATATATAAAAAAAAAAATTATTTATGTTAATTAATAAAAATAAAAAAATAAATATTTTAAAAATAATCATAAAAAGCTATTATTTTAGTTAGATTTTTAATTTTAAAATTTTTTTAAATAAAAAAGAATTTTAAAAGAATTAATTAATCCGAAATAATATAAAATGATTAAACAAAATAATCTGTATTTTAAAAAATACAAAATAAAACAATTACAAAAAATTAAACAAACTTATAAATATATATATATATTTCGTTATAATGATTTTAATATTAACGAAATTATATTATTAAAAAAAAAAATTAAAAAATTAAATTATAAATCATTAATATTAAAACAAAATCTTATTATACATATTTTTCAAAAATTAAAGGGTCAAGGATCTATTTTAATTCTCTATGGAAATAATGATTTAAATTTAATTGAAAATTTTTATAATTTAAAAAAAATTGAATTAATTTATTTAAGTATAAATAATCATATTTTTTCAAATTTAAAAATAAAACAAATATTATCTCAAAATTATTTACCTTTAAATAATTTAATTGTTAAACCTTTTTTAAATTTTGTATATTATTTAAGAAAGATTTAAAAAGGCGATTATAACTTAAAGGTAGAGTGTTAGATTGTGGGTCTAAGTGTTATGGGTTCAAATCCCATTTTTCGCCCGTTTTTCAATATAATTAAATTTTTTTATGTTTAATAAATTTATATTAATATTTTTACTTATTTTACCATTAATTACAATTATTGTAATAGCTTTTTCGAAAAATGAAAAATTTATTAAAAATTTTAGTATTTTTATGTCTTTTTTCATTTTTTTAATGTCATTACCTTTATGGATTTTATTTGATAAATCTACTTCTAATTTTCAATATTTATTTAAAATAGATTGGATTAATCAATTTAATTTAAATTTTTATTTAGGTCTTGACGGTATTTCCTTATTTTTTATAATTTTAACAACATTTCTTATCCCTATTTGTATGCTAATCAGTTATGAAATTATTAATAAAAATATAAAAGAATATTTTATTTTATATTTTATTTTAGAATTTTGTTTAATTATTTCATTTAGTGTATTAGATGTACTTATTTTTTATATTTTTTTTGAAAGTGTACTTATACCTATGTTTTTAATTATAGGTATTTGGGGATCAAGAGAACGTAAAATAAAAGCTTCTTATTTATTTTTCTTATATACTTTAGCAGGTTCATTATTTATGTTTATAGCCATTATTCATTTATTTTTAACTGTTGGTACAACTGATTATCAAATATTATATTATAGTGATTTTAATTTTTCATATGAAAAATTATATTTCTTAGCTTTTTTTTTATCCTTTGCTGTTAAAGTTCCAATGTTACCATTTCATGTCTGGTTACCTGAAGCTCATGTTGAAGCGCCTACTGCAGGTTCTGTATTATTAGCTGGTATTTTATTAAAATTAGGTTCATACGGTATGATTAGATTTTTAGTTCCTTTATTTCCTAAAGCTACTATTTATTTTACACCTTATATTTTAGTATTATGTTTAATATCAATAATTTATGCTTCATTAACAGCTATTAGACAAACAGATTTAAAACGTATTATTGCTTATGCATCTGTTGCACATATGAATTTTATTATTTTAGGGATTTTTTCTTTAACTATTCAAGGATTAGAAGGTAGTATTATTCAAATGATTAGTCATGGATTAGTATCTAGTGGTTTATTTTTTTCTATTGGATGCTTATATGATCGATATCATACACGTTTTATTAATTATTACGGAGGTTTAGCGCATACTATGCCTATTTTTTGTATTGCCTTATTTATTTATGTATTGGCAAATATGTCAATTCCAGGTTCAAGTAGTTTTGTGGGTGAAATTTTAATATTAACTGGTGTATTTGAAGATAATACGACTACAGCAATATTTGCAACTATCGGTATGTTTTTAGGTGGTGTTTATTCTTTATTATTTTATAATAGAATTTGTTATGGTAATATTCAAAATATTTATTTAAAAATTTATTATGATTTAACTTATCGTGAATTTTTAATACATTTAATTTTAATTATAAATATTTTTTTATTAGGATTATATCCTAAAATTTTTGAAAGTTGTATGCACGAAAGTGTATCAAAAATTTTAATACATATAGATTTCTCTTATTTTTATTAAATAAAATTTTTTTATTTAATAAAAAGCCCTTTTAGTCTAAAGGTTAGGACATTGCCTTTTCACGGCAAAGATACGAGTTCAATTCTCGTAAAGGGTATTTATTTTTTTTTAGAAAAAATAATAAAAATAAATTATATTTATTATATATTTTTTGTATATAATTTAATATGATAATTTAATAACCTTTATGGCTATTGAATTATCATATATACTAGAATCGAATATTAAAAAATATAAAGATGAAAAAAGTTTACAAGAAACAGGAATAGTTCTTTCAATGAGTGATGGAATTGCTAGATGTTATGGATTAACTAAAATACAAGCCGGTGAAATGGTTGAATTTAATAATGGTAACATTAAAGGTATGGCTTTAAACTTAGAACCTGATGTTGTAGGTGTAGTTGTTTTTAGTAATGATAGAGAAATTCAAGAAGGGAATTTTGTAAGAAGAACTGGAGCTATTGTTAGTGTACCCGTTGGTCCAGAAGTATTAGGTAGAGTAGTAGATGCTTTAGGTCAACCTATTGACGGTAAAGGTCAAATTAACAGTAAATTAGAAAGTCGAGTAGAGGTTAAAGCACCAGGTATTATGCCTAGAGAAAGTGTGAAAGAACCTGTACAAACAGGTTTAAAAGCTGTAGATAGTTTAATACCTATTGGTCGAGGTCAAAGGGAATTAATTATTGGTGATAGACAAACAGGTAAAACTTCAATTGCAATTGATACTATTATTAATCAAAGAGAACCTCATTTAAAAAAAGATATAAATAATCAATTATATTGTATTTATGTAGGTGTTGGTCAAAAAAGATCAACTATTGCTGAATTAACAAAAACATTAGAAGAAAAAAATGCTATGTTTTTTTCTGTTATTGTAGCTGCAACTGCCTCAGATTCAGCACCTTTACAATATTTAGCTCCATATACAGGTTGTGCTTTAGGAGAATATTTTCGAGATAATGGTAAACATGCTGTAATTTTTTACGATGATTTATCGAAACAAGCTGTAGCTTATAGACAAATGTCATTATTATTAAGAAGACCTCCAGGCCGTGAAGCTTATCCAGGTGATGTATTTTATTTACACTCACGTTTATTAGAAAGAGCTGCTAAAATGAATAGAAAAATTGGTGGTGGTTCATTAACAGCTTTACCTATTATTGAAACGCAAGCAGGTGATGTATCTGCGTATATTCCAACAAATGTTATTTCAATTACTGATGGACAAATTTTCTTGGAAACTGAATTATTTAATGAAGGTCAAAGACCTGCAATAAGTGTAGGTTTATCTGTAAGTCGTGTAGGTTCTGCTGCACAGATTAAAGCTATGAAACAAATTGCTGGTACAATGAAATTAGAATTAGCACAATTTAGAGAAGTTCAAGCTTTTGCTCAATTTGGTTCAGATTTAGATGCAACAACTCAACAACAATTAAATAGAGGGGTGCGATTAACTGAAATGTTAAAACAAGGATTAAATATACCATTATCTGTTGAAGATCAAATTGTAATTATTTATTTAGGTGTAAGAGGTTTTTTAGATAAAATTGCTGTAGATAAAATTTCAATTTTTGAAACTAATTGGTTAAATTTTATTAAAAATAATCATTCAAATATTTTAGAAGAAATTTTAACTAAAAAAGAATTATCTAAAGATTTAGATTTTAAATTAAAAACTTTAGCAACGGATTTTACAAATAATTTTATAACTAACTAATATATATCAATTATAGTAAATAAAATTATAATTGTCAAATTATAAAATATATTAAAAGTTACCTTGAATTATAAGAAATGCCTTTGATTAGGAGTATCTTTTTATAATCTTTAGAATGGTAAAAATTAATATAGTTAAATTATAATTACTGTTTTTTGAAAGTGACCCAATCAAAGATGCTATTATTCAATCTTATTTTGAAACAATTCTGATACTTGGATTAGAGTGTAATAGTAGTTTTGATTATACAAATATTACTAATCTCATTTTAAAAAAATTATTAAAAATTGCAAATACGAATAAGGTTGAATTTATATATTTATTTAAGGATCTTTTAAATCAGACATATATCAAACGACTTGATGAATTAATTGTTCACCTTAAGCAAGGGTATATAAATTCATCTTTTAAAATGATTTTAGATCATGAAGCCTTATATAAATATAAAATTTTTTAAGATATTTAAAATATCAAAAAAATAAAACCATTTAAATTATTTATAATTAATTAAATAATTAATTGTTTCAAACATGACAATTTAATGAAAAATTATTATATTAATAAAAAAAAATTACAAATCGGAACTGCCACAAATGATAACAATCTCGTTCAATCCTACTCAAAAAAAAATAAATTTTAAAAGAGTAATTTTATCATTTTTTTAGTATTGTTATTTAATTCTAAATTCAAGTTTATTATTGGGAAGTATATAAATAGACATGTTTATTTCTAATACGACAAGAATCTTTAAAAAATCACCAAACTATTCTTTTAATTGCTCTAAATACAGGGACGAATAACATATTTAGTAAAATTAATTTAAGCAATAATCATTTTTAAATAATAATAATTGGTTAACTACTAATTTTTTTTGAAATTTATATATCAATTTTATAAAAATTTAAGATAATTTAAATATGTTTTTAGATTTTTATGATAACTTATGATCTCGTATATATGGATGAATTAAGAGCCTATTTAACCAATATGTGACCTGGCTCAGTTTTTTCAAGTATTAAAAATATACATTATATACCACAGTTAATTGATATAGTTACAGAAAACCTACTTTCATACCGTGAATACTTTAAGCGAAAAAATCCCTATGCATTAATAAACGGCTTTAATACATTATAAATCTTTTTAGCAATTTAGCTAGTATTACAATTTATATTTTAAGACCCTGTCCTTAAATATAAAAATTTATATTTAATAAATATAAAAATTAATATAGTATTATAGATAGAAATATTTTCAATATACTTTATTTTATTATGTTATTATTAACTTTAATTTTTTTACCTTTTTTAGGTTCAGTAGCGGCTGGACTTTTTGGTTTTTATATTGGACGTAGGGGTTCAGTATTTATAACCACTTTAACAACTTTTTTAAGTTGTATTTTTTCATTAATAATTCTTTATAATTCTATTACAAATGAATATGAATATATCATTTATTTATCTACTTGGATTAATAGTGGTTTGTTTAATTGTAATTGGTGTTTTTTATTTGATAGTTTAACTATGCTTATGTTAATCGTGGTTACAAGTGTTTCAACCTTAGTGCATTTATATTCTTCACAATATATGGCAACGGATCCACATTTATCTAGATTTATGTCATATTTATCATTATTTACTTTTTTTATGTTAATTTTAGTAACAGGTGATAATTTTATACAAATGTTTGTTGGTTGGGAAGGTGTAGGTTTTTGTTCTTATTTATTAATTAATTTTTGGTTTACGCGTTTACAAGCAAATAAAGCTGCTATTAAAGCTATGTTAGTTAATCGAGTAAGTGATTTAATTTTATTATTAGGTATATTAACTATTTTTTATAATATAAGAACTATTGAATATTTTAGTACTTTTGCAGCAATATCTATAGTTAAAGATTTTAAATTTATTTTTTTTAATTATATTTTAAGTATTATTGATGTAGCTTGTATATTAATTTTTATAGGTGCAATGGGTAAATCTGCTCAAATTTTTTTACATTTATGGCTACCGGATGCAATGGAAGGTCCAACGCCAGTTTCAGCATTATTACATGCAGCAACAATGGTAACAGCCGGTGTATATTTAACAACAAGATGTTCACCTATGTATGAATATTCAATTTTTTCTTTAAAAGTTATTACAGTAATTGGTGCCTCAACTGCTTTTTTTGCAAGTACTGTTGGATTAGTTCAAAATGATTTTAAAAAAATTGTAGCATATTCAACATGTAGTCAATTAGGTTATATGTTTTTTGCTTGTGGTTTATCTAATTATCCTTTAGCAATTTTCCATTTATCTAATCATGCATATTTTAAAGCATTATTATTTTTATGTTCTGGTGCAGTAATTCATGCTATGGGTGATGAACAAGATATTAGAAAAATGGGTGGTTTACGACGTATATTACCTTTTACTTATATTATGTTTTTAATAGGTTCATTATCTTTAATGGGTTTCCCGTTTTTAACGGGTTTTTATTCGAAAGATTTAATTTTAGAGGTAGCTTTAGCAAGTTTTAGTGAAACAGGTCATTTTGCTTATTGGTTAGGTACTATTGGAGCCTTTTTTACAGCTTTTTATTCAACTCGTTTATTATTTTTTGCTTTCTTAAGTGAAACAAATGCTTATAAAAATATTATTAAAAATGCACATGATGTTCCTTTAGAAATGGGTATACCTTTAGGTTTATTAGCATTCGGTAGTATTTTTATTGGTTATATTTCGAAAGATATGTTTGTAGGTTTAGGTTCTGATTTTTGGAATAATTCTATTTATATTAATCCTTTAAATAATCAGATGCTTGATGCTGAATTTTTACCAACTTTTTTTAAATTATTACCTGTTATTTTAAGTTTTTGTGGTTTATTTAGTGCTTTTTATTTATATTTTTTTAAATTTAAATTTTTATATAATTTAAAAATTTCTAAATATGGTCTTTTTTTTTATAATTTTTTAAATAGAAAATGGTATTTTGATAAAATCTATTATGAATTTATAAATCAATATATTTTAAAAATAGGGTATGATGTTACATATAAAATGATTGATAAAGGTTTAATTGAAATGTGTGGTCCTTACGGTTTAACTACAATTTTTTCTTTTTTAAGTCAAAAAATAATTTTAATTCAAACGGGTTATATTTATCATTATTCATTATTAATGTTAATTAGTACTATCTTTTTAATAAATATTATGTTTTTTTCCATTATTTATTATTTTAATGTTATTACTATTTTATTATTTTTCTTTATTTTTTTATTAATTAAATAAAAATAATAAAATATATATCTTTTAAGATATAATTTTATATATATTATGAATTTTGAAACAATTTTCTTTTACACTTTTTCAACTATAGCTTTAACATCAGCTATTTTTGTAATATATTCTACAAATACAATATACTCTGCATTTTTTTTAATATTAGTTTTTACAAATTCAACAGGATTATTATTAATTTCTGAAATTGAATTTTTAGCAATAATGTTAATTATTATTTATGTAGGAGCAATTACAGTTTTATTTTTATTCGTAATTATGATGTTAGATGTTAATGTTTTAATAGATAAAAATAAAATAAACAATAATTTTGGTTATCTTCCTATTATTTTTTTAATAAGTTTTATTTTTTTTTTAGAAACATTTATAATGTTTAGTAAAGTATTTACAACATATTATCACTTAATAAATAATTCTTTTTTTAATCAAGAAGTAAATACTTTATTTATTTTTCGTGATAGTATGGCAGGTCTTTTTTGTAAATTTATTGATATAAAACCTTTTTTTAAAAATGTTATTTATCAATTAGATAATATAACAAATATCGAAACAATAGGACAAATTTTATATAGTTATTATTCTTTTTTTTTTTTAGCTGCAGGTATTATATTATTAATAGCTTTAATTGGTGCAGTAACTTTAACTAAAAAAGAAAAGAAAAAAAAATTTAAACAAAACATTTATAAACAACTTTCAAGAAATTCATTAAAAGCTATTTTTAATGCACATTCCCATAAAATTGTTTAATTCATTAAAAAATAAAAACAATCTTAACTTAATTGGTAGAGTATTAGCCTTCTAAGCTTTAAAATCTTGGTTCAAATCCAAGAGATTGTATCTTATTTTAAATTAAAAAGTCAAAAAATAGAATTATATTTTTTTATATTTATTTATTAATAATTTTTTATTAAATAGTTTAAATATAAAAATTTATAATTATAAATAAATATTTTAAGATTAAAATATTTATTTTAAAATTAATAAAAAAAAATTAATGGAGTTTTTAAAAAATTTAATTTTTAAAATCTTTTTATTACTATTTTTCGAAGAGATAATCGACGAAGACGAGTTAAAAAAAGATGAAAACATTCAACAACAACCTAATAAATCAACCAATTTTTCCTATTTTAAAATAATTGGCGTTTCATTTATGATCCTGTTCGGTTTATATATATTCTATCCCATAGATACGGATATAAAACTATTGGGTACATTATTGGATGAATTGCAAAATGTTGTAAATTGGGATTTATATAAAGACATCTTTAAGACTGTTCAAAAATTACTTGATGAACCTCAAAATAAAAATAATTTATATGTTTTGTATGAAATACATAAATTTTTTAGATTAAATAGAAATTTTGTAATAGATACTGTAAAATTTGACGAAATCTTAATTAAAATTATAAAAATATTTAGTTAAAAAAAAACATTTATCGAAACCAAGAAAACAATCGTAATTAAGTTTGGCATTAAAAATATATATATAAATTTTATTAAAGGAGGATTCTTTTTTTTTTTCGATCTTGTTCTTTTATTGATTTTTAAATCTAATACTGTTGGAATAATCGTACTCGAACCTATAATTTTATATTTTCAAAATATACTTTCTACGTGTAGAAATATATACACCAAATAAGTATATTGGGATTTAAACCCAAGACTATCTGATTAAAAGTCTGGTGCTTTATCAACTGAGCTTTATATTTATTAAAAACGATTTAAATAATAATGTATTTTTATTGAATTTGATGTAAAGCTACACAGGAATGAATTGCAAAACTTCTTACTGTTTGTAGGAATTCCTGTTTTATTAAAAAAAACTGTTCTTGTAGCATTAAATCTGGTTGTATAAAGGCAACAATAGCGTTTTTAATTTCAAAGGTTATTTCAGTTGAAGAATTTTAGCTATTACTCTAGAATAATCTTCAGCTGTTTCAGGATAATGTTTTTTAATTAATAAAAAAGATTTGAAAACTTTTAATTTACAATTCGCTTGATAAGCTAAAGAACAAAAATTACCTAATCTTCGGATATATTATGATCTTTATTGAATAAATTGTGCCCTATCAGATACAAGGCTTCCATCTAAATTTCAGGAAACTTTAAATAAGGTGGACCCGCAGGGTTTAAACCCCAATTTGCTGAAAAAAGAGTTATGTTCTGTTATTTACATGATAAATTTTGATAGAACAAAATTTATGTTCTGAAAATAATATGTTTGTGTTATTATTAAATTGAATATCTGTTAAAGACATGCATAAAAAGGGATATTATAAAGATTTATTGGATCAAATATATAACAGAAAATAAATACATCTACACTCAAATTCAGGGAACTTTAACAATAAGCTGTACTATTACCAAATACATCTATTTGAAAAAATGTACATATTATTGGAAACATTATGAATAATACCCTATATAGAAAATAGTAGGTAAAAGTTAAATTTGTTTTGGTTTTTGACACTTTTAATAATAAGATTTATTAAAAATTTGATAATTTTAAATCTTATTTTTTTAAATTTATTATTTTTTTATAAAGATAATAAATTAATTTTATAGATTGAAATATTTCCATATAATTTAAAGAAAACAATCATAATAGCTAAACCAATAGCAGATTCTGCTGCGGCTACTGTTAAAATTAATAATGAAAAAATTTGTCCTATTATATCATCAATTAAAACTGCAAAATAAATAAAATTTAAATTGATTGATAATAATAATAATTCAATAGACATTAATATAATTATAATATTTTGTCGATTTAAAATTATTCCAAATAAACCTAGACAAAATAAAAAAAAAGTAAAAATAAAATGATTTAATATACTCATAATTAAATTAACCAATTAAAACTTATTAAAATACTTGCAGTATATAAAAACCAACTTAAAGTAAAAGGTAAAAAAACTTTCCAACCTAAACGCATTAATTGATCATAACGATATCGAGGTAAAACAGCTCGAGCTACTACAAATAAAACAACAAAAAAACATATTTTAATACTAAACCAAAAAGATCCAGGTAAAAAATTTATGAATTTTATACTAAACGGAAATGGTGCTAACCAACCACCTAAAAATAATATAGTAGTTAAACTACTCATTAATAACATGTTTGCATATTCACCTAAAAAAAATAATGCAAAACCCATTGCAGAATATTCTACATTATAGCCTGAAACTAATTCAGCTTCAGCTTCAGGTAAATCAAACGGATGTCTATTTGTTTCTGCTAAACATGATATAAAAAAAATTAAGAAAATAGGAAAAAGAGGGAAACAATACCAAACAGTTTTTTGTGCTAAAACTATAGAAATTAAATTTAAAGATTTTGCACAAATAATTACTGATAATATTGAAAAACTGATAGTTAATTCATACGAAATCATTTGAGCGGTTGATCTTAAAGCACCTAAAAAAGAATATTTAGAATTACTTGACCATCCGCCAATAATAACACCATAAACACCTAATGATGAAATAGCTAATAAATATAAAATACCTATATTTAATTCAGTAAAAAACATACCAAAACCTAAAGGTATTACAGTCCAACTTAATAAACTTAAAAAAAAAGCTAAAATAGGTGCAAATATAAATAAAACTACATCAGCATTACTTGGTAAAACAGTTTCTTTTACAAATAATTTTAAACCATCAGCTAATGGTTGTAATAATCCGAAAGTACCTACAACATTGGGTCCCCTTCTTCTTTGAATAGAAGCTAATACTTTACGTTCAACTAAAGTAAAATAAGCTACAGCGATTAATAAAGGTAATACTAAAATTAAAAATTTGAAAATTGTGTAAATCATAATTATTTTGTTTTGTTTTTGATTATTTTATTAGAATTTATTAATATTTTTGAATATTGTTCTAATATATTTCTATAATATATGTTTTTTATTATAGAATCTAAAAAATTATTATTAATGTTTAAATGTTTTTTATTAAAACTAAAATTATTAATAATTTTTATTTTTTTTTTGAATAAATAGGGTAAAATATCATTAATTTTAAAAAAAGAATTAAATTTAGATTGATTTTTATTTAAAATATATTTATAAATATTTCGATAAATAATAGAATCTTTACGTTGTTTAGTATTTAAATTTAAAATTTGATTATTTTTTTGAATAAAACCTTCTAAATTTATATACATTCCATTTTTTTCTAAAAATGTTAAACCAGGTAAAATTAAATTTGCTTTTTGTGCATCTTTTGTAAAATGATGTCCTTGATAAATAATAAAATCTTTTTTTTTTATTTTAAAATTATCATTCAAATTAGTATTAAATAAATAATATAAATTTGAATCATTTAAAAAATGTTTAGATTTAGAAAAAGTAATTTCAAAAAAATTAATTAAACTTGTTTTTGTACTAAAAAAATTAATTATGTTATTTAAAAATGATAAATTTTTTAATTTGGATATTAAAAAAAAACCGTTTTTTTGATTTATAATATTTTCACCAACAATAATTAAAGGTTTTTTAGCTTTTTTTAAATCTTTACAAAATAAATGTTGTCCTGTTATAATTTTAATTAATGTTTTTAAAGTTAAACCTAAATGTTTAATTGGATAAGTAAAATCAATTTTATTACCAATATATGCAATTTTAAAATTACCTTTTTTTAAACGATTAATTAAATGAATATTTAAAATAGAACCTTCTTGACGAATATCACTACCAATTATTAAACAAATATCAGATTCTTCAATAGATTTTAAAGTATTATTAAATAAAAAATTTGAAGTTAAATCTGAATTTATTTTGATATTTTTATTATTTAAATATTTTTCATAAACTATATTAGAAATTCCTAATTTATTTAAATTTTTTTTTAATAAAAATAAAGATTCTAAATCAATTAAATCTCCAATAATACCTTGAATTTTTGAACTATCTTTTGTTATCATTTTTTTATTAATAATAGTTAAAGCTTCAAACCAAGATATTTTATAAAAATGATTTTCATTATCTTTTAATAATGGATATTTTAATCTTTGATATTTTAAGCTATCAAAAAAAAACCTTGTTTTATTTGAAATCCATTCTTTATTAATATTAAAATTTGTTTTAGGTAAAATACGTACGATTTCATTATTAAAAATATCAATATTAATATTAGAACCTATACTATCTAATATATCAACACCTTCTTTTTTTTTTAATTCCCATGAACGTGCTTTAAAAGTATAAGGTTTTGAAGTTAAAGCACCAACAGGACATAAATCTATTAAATTTCCTGAAAATTCAGAATTAAAAATTTTAGGATAATAAAAATTAATTTCAGTCCTATTACCACGACCTGTCGTACCTAAATCATCAATACCACATATCTCATTTGCAAAACGTACACAACGTGTACAATGTATACATCTAGTCATAATTGTTTTAATAAATGGACCACAATATTTATCTTCTACACCTCTTTTTTTAAAAAAAAATCTACTACGATCTGAACCGAAAATCATAGTTTGATCTTGTAAATCACATTCAGAAGCTTGATCACAAATAGGACAATCTAATGGATGATTTATTAAAAGAAATTCTAAAACACTTTCTCTAGCTTTTTGAACTAAAGGTGTATCCGTAAATATTTTCATATTTGGCATCAAAGGCATAGCACACGAAGCTACAGGTTTAGGTGAATTTTCAATTTCAACTAAACACATTCGACAATTACCCGCAATTTGTAAATTTTCTTGAAAACAAAATTTTGGAATTTCAATTTTAACAGTATTACAAGCTTGTAATACTGTTAAATTTTTATTTACTTTTAATTTGATATTATTTATATATATATCAATCATTTATATTATAGAATTAATATAATTAAATTTTTAGTTAATTTCACTAAAAGGCTATATTTTTAATAATAATTTATTTATTAAATAAACTATTATTAAAAATAAATAAATCTTTTTATATGTTAATAATTTTAATAAATAAATCTATTATTTTAGAAATTATCAAAGAAGGGACTTGAACCCTTAATGCTATAAAGCTTTACATCCTAAGTGTAACGTGTTTACCAATTTCACCACTTTGATAATATATATACCTACTATTGGACTTGAACCAATAACCCTAAAATGGGAACAGATTTTAAATCTATCGTGTTTACCAATTTCACCAAGTAGGCTTTATTAATTTAATTTTATGCAAAAACATAATATAGGAACATATTTACAATTACATTTATTTGAATTAAAATATAATTTTTTTATTCTTTTTTTTAGTTTTTTTTATCTTTTTATAATTTCTTATTATTTTTCAGATCAATTAATATATTTATTAGTTAATAATTTATTAAATAAAAATATGTTAAAATATTTTATCTTTACAAATATTACAGAAATTTTTATTACTAATATTTTTATAGCAAGTTTTATATCTATCTTTATAACAATTCACTTAAGTATATTATTAATTTGGTTATTTATATCTACCGGTTTATATAAATTTGAAAATTTTATTTTTATAAAATTTTATTTATTATTTTTTATTTTTAATCTTTTTATAATTTATTTTATTTTCACTAATATTATTCCACATATTTGGAATTTTTTATTAAATTTGAATTTTACAAATTTATATATCTTAACCGTTTTTTTTGAACCTAAAATTAATAATTATTTTCATTTTATTTTTTCAACATTTATTTATATTTTTATTCTATTTATTTATATTTTTATATTATTTTTTTTAATATTTAATAATATTTTAAAAATGAAAATAATTATTAATTTAAGAAAATTTTTTTATCTAAAAATTATATTAATAACTATATTAATAACACCTCCAGATTTTATTAATTTTATACTTATTTTTTTATTATTTATATCTTTTTTTGAAATTTTTATTTATATTTCAATATATTTTACTAAATATAATAAATTAAATTAATTTTTTTATAAAATTAAATTTATTTTTATTTAAATTAATATTTGTATTAGATATAATTTTTGTTTCTTTAAAAATTTTCAAATTTAATTGATAATTTTTTATATATTTAATAGATGGTATTTTTAAAGAAGATCCATTTGTTAAAATAATTTTATTTTTATAGGTAAAAAAATTTTTATTTTTATTCATATAATTTAATTTTTGGCTAGATAACATAAAGGTAATGTAAAGGACTGCAAATCCTTTAATGACGGTTCAAATCCGTCTCTAGCTTTTTAAAGGATAGAGTGGGATTTGAACCCACGGTATTATTACATACTTCAGTTTTCAAGACTGACACCTTAAACCACTCGATCACCTATCCATTAAACATTAACGTCTTTTTTGTTTCTTTAATTTACAACCATTAAAAGGTTTTGTTGTTTTATCTAAAAGATATTTTACTATAAAAATTTTTTTTTTTAAATTTTTTAAAACATTATAACGACCTAAACCTGTTCCATGTAAATATACTTTTAACTTTTTAATTTTTTTTAATTTAAGATATTTATTTATTTTATAAACAATTACTTGTACATTATATGGCGTATTTTTTTTAAATTTAGTTTTTTTTAAAGATTTTGTAGACCATTGTTTTAATAAATTACCTGTATTTGTTGTTAAACTAATAATAGTATTTTTTAAACTAGCGGTAATATGTAAATTAGCTAAAATTAAAGGATTTTTTTTTTTTAATTTTTTATTTATTTTATATTTATTTTTAAAATTATATTTAAATTTATTTTTATTCATATAAAAATTTTATTTTTTTTTTTTTTTTTGTACCTTAAATGGACGTTTATTACGTGAAAAACGTTTCTGAATAAAAATTTTTTTTAATTTTTTCGACGTTTTTGCATTTGTATGGGTACGTTGTCCTCTAACAGGTAATCCTTGACTTTGTCTAATCCCACGATTACTTTTAATTTCTACTAATTCACTTAATCTTTCTGTTTTAGCCTTTTTTAAAAGTTGCTCAACTTTTAAATTTTTATTTATATAATTTATAAGTCGGTTTACATGGTTGTTTTTAAGTTTATTAAGGGTGATTTGAGGATTAATTCCTATATTTTTACAAATTCTCTTAGATTGATATTCATTAATACCATATAGAACACTTAATGAATATAAAATACTTTTTGAATCTGAAATTGTTTTATTAAAAATATATAACATAATAGATTTTATCTATATACCATATAAAATGATAGAAAAAAAAATAAATCCTATAACACCTTCACAACGTCAAACATATTTATTAAAAAAAACTAATTTAACTAAAATTTTTAAATTAAAATCTTTAACTAAAGGATTTCAACGTGCAAATGGAAAAAATAATCAGGGTAAAATAACTGTAAGACATCGCGGTGGCGGACATAAACGTTTATATAGAAAAATAAATTTTAATCGTTCAAATAATTTAGAAGGTTTTGTAATTAAAATTTTATATGATCCAAATCGTTCAGCAAATATTGCTTATATAAAAAATGATTTAAATTCTTACCTAATTTTAGCTCCTGAAGGTTTAAAAATCAATCAATATATAAAAAGTTCACCAAAAGCCGAATTAAAAATAGGTAATGCTTTACCTTTACGAAATATACCTATTGGTAGTTTAATTCATAATATTAGTTTATATCCTTTATCACGTGGAAAATTAATTAGAAGTGCGGGTACTTCTGCACAATTAATTCAAAAGATAAATGATACTTATGCTAGAATACGTTTAAATTCCGGTGAATTAAAATTAGTATTATTAACTTGTTATGCTACTTTAGGTATTGTATCTAATATTAATTATAAAAAAATTAAATTAGGTAAAGCAGGACGATCACGTTGGTTAAATAGAAGACCGTCTGTAAGAGGTGTAGCTAAAAATCCAGTAGATCATCCACATGGTGGTGGTGAAGGTAAAACAAGTGGTGGACGACCTTCAGTAACACCACAAGGTAAAATTACTAAAGGAAAACCTACAAGAAAAAGAAATAAAAAAAAATTAATTATTCAATAAATTATGTCTAGAAGTAAATATAAAGGTCCTTTTTTTAAAGTTAATTTATTAAAAAAAAAAAAATGGATGAAAATAACTAATAAAAATCTAACAATATTACCCGAATATAGTAACCATTCTGTAAGTATTTATAATGGTAAAATTTTTATTAATTTAGAAATAAATGATAAAATGATTGGTTTTAAATTTGGTGAATTTATTAATACACGAAAAAAACATATATATAAAAAAAAAAAATAATTTATGGGTCAAAAAATTATACCAATTAGTTTAAGATTAAATAAAAAAAAAAATTGGAATTCGAAATGGATTGTTGATCAATATGAATATTCTAATTTATTACATTTTGATTTAGAAATTAAAAAATATTTTGAAAATATTTTTAATTATAAAAATTTAAAATTAATAGATATAAAAATTATTAAAACATCAAATAATATTAATGTATATATTTATATTCAAAAAAATGCAAAAAAATATTATAAATTAGCTTATAATAAAATTATAAAGCATTTAAATCGATATTATCCTAATAATAATATTAAATTATTTATTAAAAATATTAAATTTTTTGAATTAATTAATTTAAGAAAAAATTTAAAAAAAATTTTTAATAGAATAAAAAAAAATAATAGAATTAATAAAAGTGTTAAAAAAATGATTTATAATTTTAGTTATGCATTTTATACGAAAAATATTAATATAATAACATTTTATATTAAACAAACTTTAGAAAGAAAAAAAACTCATAAAAAATTTATTAATAATATTGATAATATGCTTCAAGAATTTTTTAAAATATTTTCTAATTTTATTGGATATCGTTTACAATTTAAAGGTAGATTAAATAAATCGAAAAGGAAAAAAAAAATGATTTTTCAAAAAGGTAAGATTCCTTTAAATACTTTAGAATATGATATTAAATACCATTTTAATGAATTTAAAACTCCATCAGGTATTTGTAGTATTAAACTTTGGGTTTTTTTTAAACCTTCTATATTAAATTTAAAATTTAAAAAAAGATTAAAATTAAAAAAAATTAAGTTAAATTAAAAATCCTAAATATGTTATTTCCTAAAAAAACAAAATTTAAAAAACAATTTAAAGGTAAACTTGTAGGTACTACAACAAAAGGTAATAAAATAATTTATGGTAAATATGCAATTAAAGTTTTAGAAGAAACACGTTTAACTTCAAGACAAATAGAAGCAACCCGTAGAATAATTATTAGAAAAATGAAAAGATTGGGATTCTTATGGATTCGAGTTTTTCCTGATACACCCGTAACGGCAAAACCAACTGAAAATCGTATGGGTAAAGGTAAAGGTGCTGTTTCATTTTGGGTAGCAAAAGTTAAAAAGGGTCAAATTTTATACGAAATTAGTGGTATTTCATTAGAAAATGCAAAAAAAGTTTTAAAAGCAGGTTCTAATAAATTATCTATTAAAACTAAATTTATTTATAAATAATATAATCAGGCTTATAGTTTAATTGGTTAGAGCATACCGCTCATAACGGTGTAGTTGTAGGTTCAAATCCTACTAGGCCTATTAATAATTAAAAATGCAAAAATTAAAAAAACAAAAAATTAATAATTTACTAAATTATCAACCTTTTTTAAAAAACAATTATTTAAAAAATAAAAAATTTAAATTAAAAGATATTTTATTTGATAATCAAATTTTATATAATAATTTAAATTTAGAATCTTATGTAATTGAATTTAATATTTATAAAAACATTTATTTACCTTTTACTTTAATCAAAATTGATGAGATTTCAACAATTGCTATGAAATATGAAAATGTTATTTTATTTAATTATGATTTAAATTATAATATTTTACATCAATTTAATCAAATAATGTTGCAAATTATTGGAGTAAAAAATAATAATATAATAAAGGGTAGATTACTTGGTGGAAATTGGAATAATAAAAAAATTTATATTTCAATTTTAGGTATTCTTTTTGCAATGAAACCTTTGAATTTAAATAATGCTTTAAATTATAAAAAAAAATTTTATTTTAATAAATATAATAAAAAAGGCTTTTATAAAAGAAAATTTAATACAACAAGATTAATTAATTGTTATAAATTAAAATATTTGAATTTTAAAATAAACGGAATAAATAATAAAAAAGAATTTACAAGACTTTTATATATTCAAGATATTATTCAAAATCAAAAAATTAAAACGAATTTTAGAAAAAAAAAATAAAAATTACTAAAAAAGAATTCTTTCTAGAAAAAAATATGTTTAAGAAGTAAATAAATACAAAATAATTAAATTATGCCACAATTCGATCAATTTTCTTTTTTTAATCAAGTTTCTTGGTTTTTATTTTTCTTTTTTAATTTTTATTTTTTTATTACTTATTTTTTTTTACCTAAAATTTGTTATAATTTAAAATTTAGAAAAAAAAAAATAGTATTTGATAATAAAAAAAAAAATCAAATTAATTTTGAAAAAAATAATATTATTTTTTTTTTTAATAATTCTTATAAAACTTTTTGTTTTAATTTTGAATTATTTATAATCAAAAAATTATCAATTTATAAAAAAAATCAAAAAATTAAAATACAAGAAACTCCATTATTTAATAATATATTAAAACAAAAAATTAATAATTTTTTAAATCAAAAATTTTTATTATTTAAAAAAGTTTTTATAACTATTTAATTTTTAAATAAGTGTATAGCTCAGTTGGTAGAGCACCGGACTTTTAATCCGATGGTCTTGGGTTCAAATCCCAATACACTTATTTAGGGGATATATTTCAACTGGTAGAAAGTATGTTTTGCAAATATAAGGTTATCGGTTCGAGTCCGATTATCTCCACATTATTTTATGCAAAAAAAAATAAAAAAAAATATTAAACAACGTTATTTATTTAAAAATTTTGAAAAAAATAGATTAACTTTAAAAATTGTTTCAAAAAATTTAAATATTGAAAAAACTTTACGATGGAAGTTACAACAAAAATGGTTTTTTTTTCATCAAAATTCTTCAATTACACGTATTAAAAATTTATGTGTTTTAACTGGACGTTCTAGAAGTATTTATCGTTTATTTAAAATTTCACGAGTTCAATTACGTAAATTAGCCTCTAAAGGCTTTTTACCCGGTGTTTCAAAATATAGTTGGTAAATTTATTATGATTATAACAGATACTCTTTCAAATTTATTTTCAAAAATAAAAAACGGTTACTTAGCAAAAAAATCAAAAATCATACAGCAAAAATCAAAACAAAGTATAAATATTTTAAATATATTAGTTAAAGAAGGTTTTATCAAAAGTTACAAAATAAATTCGAAAAACCAATTAGATATTTATTTAAAATATAAAAAAAACAAAGCAGTTCTTACTAAGATAAAACGTTTATCAAAACCGGGAAAACGTTTATATATAAATAATAAAGATTTATATAAAAAAAAAATGGGATTTTATATTATTTCGACATCTATAGGTATTTTAACAGATTTACAAGCAAAAAAATTAAATGTTGGTGGAGAATTAATTTGTAAAATTTTTTAAAAAATATGATTAAAATATCAAAAAAAAATATTCAAATTAAAAATAAGATTTTTTTTGAAAGTAAATTAGGAAATATTCAACTTTTTTTAATTGATAAAATTTTTAATATTCCTAATAATATTAAAATATCAAAAAATAAAAATAAGATTTTTTTTGAAACAACTTTAGGAATTTTATCTTTAAATATAATTAATAATATTTATTTTTTTTTAAAAAAAAATAAATTATTAATTAGTATAAATTTAGATAAAAAAAAAAAAAGTGTTTTAAATTTATATAATAAATTAATAAAAATTAAAATTAAAGGGGTTTTACAGGGATTTAAATTAAATTTAATTCTTAAAGGTATAGGTTTTAAAGCTTTTATTGAAAATAATATTTTAATCCTAAAATTAGGATTTAGTCATAATATTTTAATTCCTATTCCAACAAATGTTGAAATAATTTGTCAAACAAATATTTTAATTTTTAGTAGTATAGATTATATATTTTTAACACAATTTGTACATTATATTAAAAGTCATAAAAAACCTGAACCTTATAAAGGGAAAGGTTTATTATTAAAAAATGAAAAAATTTTACAAAAGGAAGGAAAAAAAAGTAAAAAATAATTAAAAATGATTCAGAAAAATAAACAAAAAACAGATAATAATATTTTATTAAATTTATTATTTAGATCAAAAAACATGTATGGCGAATCATCAACATATACAAATAAAGAAATATTACCTTTTATCTATGGTAATCGCCATGATTATACAATTATTAATTTAAAAGATGTTTCTTTTTTTTTAAAACGTATTTTTAAATTAATAAAATATATGTTAAATCAAAATGAAAAAATTTTAATAATAGGTGATGCTGATGAAGTTAAATTTTTATTTACAAGTGCTTTTGTAAAAAGAAATCCAAATATTATTTTTTTTAATAAAGAGTGGATAAATGGTTTTATTACTAATAAAATTGTAGATACAACTTTTAAGAAAGTTATTCATTATTTATTAAAAGATAATCAAATAAAATTGATTTTAATAATTAAAAGTTCAATAGATGATAAATATTTAAATCAAGAAATATCGACTTTAAAAATCCCTACAATTTCTTTAATAAATACTAGTCAAACTTTACAAAATATAAATTATCCTATTATAACAAATTCTAGAAATATTCAATCAATTTATACCTTAATGTATTTATTACGTAAAATATTTTAATATTTAATATGAATAAATTAAACCCCCGAAATAAGATATGTTTTCAAAATAATAGAAACATACATAAAAATTTAAAATTATTAAAATTAAAATCAAAAAAATGGAATTTATTTAAAAAAAAATTAAGATATAAAAAAGAATTTAAACCTGAAAAAAGGAAAAAATTTTTTCAAAAAAGATTATTTGAAAAACAACAATTTCAAAATTTTTATGGATGTATTCATGAATATCAATTAAAAAATTTATTACAAAAATTAGCGAAAAAAGATAATAAAATAAATATTTTTAAAAAATTTGTTATTTTATTAGAAAGTCGTTTAGATATTAATCTTACAAGATTAAAATTAGCAAAAACTATTTTTCAAGCAAAACAATTAATTAATCATAAAAAAATTAAAATAAATAATAAAATTATTAGTAAACCTAATTTTTTATTACAACAAGGTGATATTATACATATTATTAAATAATGGTACAAAAAAATAAAAAAAATTTTACAAATAAGAAAAGATATACAAAATCACAATATAAAAAAAATAAAAATTATTCATATTCTCCTTTTTATAAAAAAAAATATAATATTTATTATTATTTAGGTGAAAAAAAGCCTTTATATCCAAAAACAACTCTATATTTACATAGAAATAGAAAAATAAAAAAAGGGATTTTTTTTAAAAAACCTACTTTTAATTCTATTATTTATCCCTTTCATTTAAATTTAAAATTAATAAATGAATATTTAAAAAACAAATAAAAAATTCAATTATTTGTATTGTTTAAGTAATATTA